ATAAAAAAAAAAAAAAGAATAGATTAAAAATGAAAAAAAAAAATATAAATATATTATAATTATAATATTAATAATATATTATTATAGTAATTAAATATTAAATTAAATTAATATAATACTAATTTGAATACTAATATATTAAGAGTAATATAAAAATAATATATATATATATATATAATATAGTAATAAAAAAGATAAAAAAAAAAAAAAAGAAAGATAGAAGAAGGACTTTTTTTTTTCAAGCCCTACTTGTTGTGTATTGTTGTGTAATGTAAGATAGGAATTATCTTTTCTTAATTGGGAGAGATGGCTGAGTGGACTAAAGCGCCGGATTGCTAATCCGTTGTACGAGTTATTTGTACCGAGGGTTCGAATCCCTCTCTTTCCGGTTCCGTCGATGACTTGGTATTTTTTTCAAGCCTTTTTCTTTATTTATTTTCTAATAGTTAAAGATGTAGAATAGATAGAATTCTAAAAACATTTAATAAAAATCAAGCAAGGAAAAAGCCTTCTTTTTTTTTATTCTTCACGTCCAGGATTACGCCCCGGATCATTAGATAAAAATCCAAAGATGAAAAGAGAAACAAAGAATATTACTACTGTGTAAACAAAGAGTTTAAGAGTAAGCATTAGACAATCTCCAAGATCTTTTTTTTTTTTTTGAAAAAAAGAAAATAGATTCTCTATTTTTATACCACATATCATATTTTGACACCAAGAAATGAAGTGGTTTCTAGAAATTTCTTGAAATAGAAAAGAATTTTTCTAAATTCATTTGTAATAAGAGTCGAGTCTTTCGTTGCCAAAAATTTTCTTTCATACCGAAAATTAGATATTTCAGGGGGCTCTAATCTAATAGGTTTCTTTTACTTTTAATAGAATAATAGAATGGAAAAAAGTTAAGAATGAGAAGATGGGGTAGGTAATCTAGATTTTTCACGTCTATACAAGAACTTCAATGTTTGAATTAAGAGCCTATACTATAAAGACTTATCTGATCTTATCAATTATTATAATTTTTTCTCTTGAATAAATCATGAATTATTCTAGGACAGTATTCAAAATCTCATCGAAAACTTACAGCAGCTTGCCAAACAAAGGCTAATAGAAAAAAGAACAGAGGGATTACTGGCATAATATCTACAATTGGATTCAAAAAAGCGTAGGCTTCAGGCAATTTTGTGAAGAAAAAACTGCTTGAATAAAGGGCAAAATTAAGACAGATACAAATCAAATTAAAAATATTAAGCATAACAAACATTTTGTTCTTGAAGATAATTGTATTTTGACTGAGTTATTAATATGCCATTGATATAAAAGTTGATATAAATTGATATAAAATAGAGTTAAGGTAGACAAAAAACTTTAAACTCAGCCAATAAAAAATCCTTCAATTATCAACTAAAAAAGGAATAAAAGAAATCATATTTTCATACAATATCTTAATGGAATTCTATATTATGATCAATAAATTCAGTTTAATTCTATATCTACACATATAAAAATGCGAACAACAAACTAATCTATTTTATAGATATTTTGGGGGACGGGAATTGACAAAGAACCAATACCAATATTAGTTTTATTAGTGTTGAATCAAAATAGAAATGGGGCGTGGCCAAGTGGTAAGGCAACGGGTTTTGGTCCCGCCATTCGGAGGTTCGAATCCTTCCGTCCCAGAGCCTATTTATTCTCTATATCAAAATTCTATATATCAAAATAAAGATTTTTTTTTTTCAGGAAACATAGATCCAAAGAGTTTGAATTCAAAAAAAGTCAGACGGATTTTTCATTATATCTTTATCCTCGGGCCGTTTTAGGGAAAAAAAAGGAAAGAATAAATTCATCTGGACTTCTTTGGCTTTTGGCTTTGTACCTATAAAAAGATAGTCTAGCATCCAATAAGATTAAGATGGGATCATTCTTTATTTGATTTATCATACATTATCACAATTCATTATTCCACACCCCACGATCATTTTCAATGTCTGTTCGAATCTCATTAACAAACAAAGACAATACATATGTTACACATTTTTTTTTGACTAACTAACTTTCAGAAATTTTGTCTTTGGCTTTAATGAATAATTCTCAATTTATCTAACAATTGAAACGAGGTTGATTCATATATCCAATTCACTTTAAGGTCACTTTACGTTGAGGAAAACTTTCAGAAAGACTCAAATCAAATAAAATAAACTACTCAAAAAACGAAGAAATTTGGATATGTATGTATTTTTTTTTTATCATTCTATTTTATTGACAGCCTTGTTTCCGTTTTTGGAATAGAAAAAAAATTAGGTCATCCCTTATTTAATGTTAAATATTAACATAGAATATCTCTAATATCTCTAATTAATTCCAGTGATAATTGTTTATTCGATAATTGTTTATTCTATCTGATAGAGAAGGGGGACCTCCGAGGCTTTCTATTCTAATTTTATCAATCAGTATGAAAGAATACCAACTAAAACCTTCCCTTACATCAGTCTTTTCTATTCACCACTCCACTAAAAAAAAAAAAAGAAATCCAATTTCTTTTTCGACCTATTCATTTGTTTTATTTTAAATCATTGATGGTTTAATCTGAATCTGAATATGGGATTTATCTCTTTTATATTTATCTCTTTTATGATGATAAAACGGAGTCCTTACTGTAAAACGTTATTCAAATAATGATACCGAGATAGGCTTTTTTTTTAATTAAATTCAATCTTTTTAATGATTTTTTATGACTCCTTGGTACTTGAAGCAGTGCGGGATTGACGACTCGGTCCTATCGAGTCACTTGAAGATGAAGATTCAAAGAGAACTACTTATTTCTTCAAATATTTAATTTATATGATAATAGATCAATAAAATATGGGGTTAATTTGAATGAATTCTTTTGTTTTCTTCATTGTGTATTTTTTTATTAACGCATTTACATTCATATTGACAACAGTGTATCAAATAAATATAATCCGATCTGGGTAATTAGATCTTATCTGTAGATTTATTTCTATTTATTCTAGGGGTTTGGTTTTTTTTTCTTCATTCAAATGAAATGATAGGTTTATTGTATTTGCTGTGATACAAAAATCTTTTTTTTTTTTTTTTTATGTTATGTTCAGAATCGATTAGAAATTTTTCTATTTCATTTCGTGTTCATTTCTTGTTAGTTTAATGTTTTGATTGTGTCGTACGATTTAACAATCTCTTTATTTATTCTCTTTGATTTATTTTGATTTTTGATTCCGATTCTATCTACATAACCTAATTATTTTATTTGTATTTGGGTTGCTAACTCAATGGTAGAGTACTCGGCTTTTAAGTGCGGCTAACAGCTTTTACACATTTGTACGAAGAAAGGGATTCGTCCATACCATCGGTATTATTTGTAAGACCACGACTGATCCTGAAAGGAATGAATGGAAAAAACAGCATGTCGTATCAATAGAGAATTCTGAAAATATTTCATTCTTACCGGACCGGTTCCAAACAAACCTTGTTTGAATTCTTGGTGCGTAAGATAAAAAAAAATGAATTCAAATTCAAAGTTGGGGTTGGGTCGAGTTAATAAATGGATAGAGCTCCGCGGTTCAAATTATAGGAAAAAAAAAAGCAACGAGCTCCCGTTCTTAAATTTGAATGATTTTCCGATCTAATTAGACGTTAAAAATAGATTAGTGCCTGATGCGGGAAAGGCTTTTTCTTGAGTGGATTTTCGATTTTTTTAATGAGTCCTAACTATTAGTTATTCTCCACTATGAAAGGGAGTTTAATGTGTAGAAGAAAGAGTATATTGATAAAGAATTTTTTTTTTCTAAAATCAAAAAAGAGTGATTGACTTGAAAAAGTAAAGGATTTCTAGTCACCCTATTACCCTATAATTACCTTATAATGAACCTAAATGAATTAGGTGGAAAAAAGAGAGGCTAGAGAGTCCGTTGATGAGTTTAACTATTTCCGAAGTATCTATTTTGTTTTTTCTACTATTTTGTTTTTATGGTATCGCACTATGTATCATTTAATAACCCAAGAAATCCCCTATCTTTGCTTCAATCAAATCGAATTTAAAATGAAAATAGATAAATTTCAAAGAAATTTAGAATTAGAAATAGATAGATCTCGAAAAAATGACTTCCTATACCCACTTATCTTTCGGGAGTATATTTATACATTTGCTCATGATCGTGACTTAAATAGATCTATTTTGTTAGAAAATGTAGGTTATGACAATAAATATAGTTTACTAATTGTAAAACGTTTAATTACTCGAATGTATCAACAGAATCATTTGATTATTTCTGCTAATGATTCTAACCAAAATCCATTTTTTAGGTATAACAAAAATTTGTATTTTCAAATGATATCGGAGGGATTTGCAGTTATTGTGGAAATTCCATTTTCCTTACGATTAGTATCCTCTTTAGAAAGGTCAGAATCAAAAATAGTAAAATCTCATAATTTACGATCAATTCATTCAATATTTCCTTTTTTAGAGGGCAAATTACCACATTTAAATTATTTGTCACATGGACTAATACCTTACCCCATCCATCTAGAAAAATTGGTTCAAATCCTTCGCTATTGGGTGAAAGATCCTTCCTCTATGCATTTATTACGACTTTTTCTTCACGAGTATTGGAATTGGAACAGTCTTTTTATTTCAAAGAAATCTATTTCCTTTTTTGCAAAAAAGAATCCAAGATTCTTCTTGTTCCTATATAATTCTCATGTATATGAATACGAGTCCGTTTTCTTTTTTCTTCGTAATCAATCCTTTCATTTCCGATTAACATTTTCTCAGGTCTTTCTTGAGCGAATATATTTCTATGGAAAAATAGAACATTTTTTAGAAGTCTTTACTAAGGATTTTCGGGACAGCTTATGTTTGCCCAAGGATCCTTTCATACATTATGTTAGATATCAAGGAAAATCCATTTTGGTCTCAAAGGATACGCCTCTTCTGATGAAAAAATGGAAATATTACCTTGTCAATTTATGTCAATGTCGTT